TCAACTTTTGGAGAAATGATACAAAGAAGGATGTCCTTGCCTACACTAGAAAAACTCTCTTCGGATGAACTGTACAATCATTGGGTTTATACTAACCAACACAAAAATAACAACTTAAACAACGAGTTTTTAAATAGAATTGAGGCTCTAGATACGGGATTTTTTTCTCTGGATATACTCGAAAAAAGTACTAGATTGTGTAATGATAAGACTAGAAAAGATTACTTGCCTAAAATGTATGATCCCATTTTGAATGGGTCATATCGTGGAACAATCAAAAAAAAATTTTCACCGTCAATCATAAAAAAAATTTCGTTAGAAAATTTCATAGAGACAATGGAAATTAATAAGATTCATAGTATCCTTCTTCCGGATACTGATTACCAAGAGTTTGAACAGAAAATAGACCGATTTGATAAAAAAACTTTTTCAACGGAAAATCGTCATTTCTTTACTTTAATCAGTAAATTTGATAGAGAATCGGGATCGAGTTTCAATTTGAAGGGCCTCTCTTTATTTTCAGAAAAAGAACAAGGAAGGATTGGTTCAGCAAAAAGAGCAAAATTTTTTCAATTTTTATTGAATACAATTCTAACTAGCCCTAATGGTCAAAAAAGAAAAAAATTTGTAATAAAAGAAATAAGTAAAAAAGTCCCTCGATGGTCATACAAACTTATTACCGAGTTGCAATTCCTGTCGGGCGAAGCTCACGAAGGTCTACCGATGGATTATCATATACGTTCAAGAAAAAGTGACCGTGTAATGCTTTATAAGCCTGCCAAACGACGTAGTCGCAAGGCTGGTGCCAAAAACTGGGTGCGTATTAGAGACTATTCGGAAGAATCTGATTTTCGTCGAGAATTAATCAAGGGGTCTATACGTGCCCAAAGGCGCAAAACTCTTATTTTGAAACTGTTTGAAGCAAATGCGCATTCCCCGCTTTTTTTGGACAGAATAAAAAAATCCTTCCTTTTTTCTTTGAATATACCCGAACAGATGAAATTGATTTTTAAAAATTGGATGGGTAAAGGCCCAGAATTCAAAGATTATACAGAAGAACAAAAAAAAAGCCAAAAGGAAGAAGAGGAGAACCAACGAGAAAAGGAAGAAGAGGAGAACAAAATAAAGGAAAAAGCGTTCCTAAAAATCACGGAGGCCTGGGATTTCCTTCCATATCCGCACGCAATAAGAAGTTTGCTATTAATAATTCAATCGATTTTTAGAAAATATATTTTCTTATCCTCATTGATAATAGTTAAAAATATAGGACGTATCTTATTGTCCCAACCCCCCGAGTGGACTGAGGATTTCCAGGAGTGGAATAGAGAAAAGCATATTATATGTACTTATGATGGTGTTCAAGTATCAGAACTAGAACTTCCGAAAAATTGGTTTAAAGAGGGTATTCAGATAAAAATAGTATTTCCTTTCTATTTGAAACCTTGGCACAAATCTAAGTCGCGGTCCCCTTTTTCTTCTTATAAAGAGCTAAAGAAAGAACAAAAAAAGTTTTGTTTTTTAACGGTTTGGGGAACGCAAACTAACCTTCCTTTTGGTTCTACCCACCAAAAATATTCCTTTTTTAAGCCTATTTTTAAGGAAGTCAAAAAAGAAATTCGAAAGAAGAAAAAGAAGAATTTTCAAGTTCTAAGAATTTTAAAAGAAAAAACCAAAAATATTCTACAAGACTCAAAAGAAACAAAAAAGGGGGTTATCAAAAAAGAACTCTCAAAAGGAAATCCAACTCAATTATTTAGATTGAGAGAATTATTTAGATTGAGAGAAGTGTATGAATCCATTGAAACTACCCAAGAAAAAGATCCTATAATCAACAATCAGACAATTCATGATTCCTTTAGTCAAATTAACTTTAGAGATGGGACAAATTATTTACTGATAGAAAAAAAAATTCAAAATATGACTGATAGAACAAGTACAATCAGAAATAAAATAAAGAGTATTACGAAAGAAAAAAAAAAAGTAACGCCAAGAAAAAAAAGTAGTCCTAACACAACCAGTTATAATGTAAAATCACCAAAAAATATTTGGCAAATATTCAAAATAAAAAGAAGAAGCACTCGATTAATCTATAAATTAGATTTTTTTATAAAAATTTTCATTAAAAAAATATACATAGATTTCTTTCTATGGATCATTCATATTGCCAGAATTCCTACACAACTTATTCTTGAATCAAACATTTTTTTATTCCATAAATACAGTTACAATAATGAAACAAACCCTGAAATAAAAAAAAAAAAAAATCCAAAAGAAATTCACTTTATTTCGACTCTAAAAAGGGAACTTTACAATATTAAGAATAGTAAGGAAAATTCACATCTTTTTTTTGACTTATCCTCCTTGTCGCAAGCATATTTATTTTACAAATTATCACAAAGCCGAGTTCTTAATTTGTATAAGTTAAGATCCATTCTTGACTATCGTGGAACATCTTTTTTTCTTACGACTGCAATAAAGAATTCTTTTGTAACACAAGGAA